GTATTTGATTTGATACATTGTGGTCGATAACGTTGGTGAATTAACAGAAACGGAAAGAGAGGGATTCGAACCCTCGGTAAACAAAAGCCTACATAGCAGTTCCAATGCTACGCCTTGAACCACTCGGCCATCTCTCCTACATAATCTTATTATTGACCAGAAACTGAGTGAATAGCGAGTTATTCATATTACTGCAGTACAGGTACGACCGATCACTAGTTCCATAGGAAGAATTCCTTTCCCATTTAATATTTCTCAACAAAAACCTCTCTCATTCATCAGCTACCCCACGGATCTATTCCAAATTTTTGAATCGTCCCATGCCATGGATTTTGATATTTCGATTGTATGGCGTGGTGTATACACGTTATGCAAACAGAAGGTATGGTTACTCTACTCTATTTTTTCATGGAATGATTATTCCATTCTTTTTTCTCTTTGGATCATAACCAAATCAAAACTTCTCGAGTTATCAGAATCCATAGTAAAATAAAGTCCTTGGTTATTTAACTTAGATGAAATAGTAATAGTTCCGCTCATTGGTATACTACAAAAATGGGAATGAAATCAATCTGATTCCAATATCTCATATCTTTCCCAAACAAAAGGGGACAATTTAAGCGGAAAGCCCATATCTATTTATTAGAATAAAATTAGTCTGTTTTTATGTTATTTCGTACTGTATAATTCCTTTGCTTTGTTTGTGGGATCATTTTCCCCGAGGGGTAATGAAAAGAATTCTAGAATGGATTGCTAATTATGCCTAGATCTCGTATAAATGGAAATTTTATTGATAAGACCTCTTCAATTGTAGCCAATATCTTATTACGAATAATTCCGACAACTTCAGGAGAAAAAAAGGCATTTACCTATTACAGAGATGGTGCGATTTGATTCTTTTTTCTTGTTTTTTTTTAGCCCTCACCTCAGTCTTACGAGAAAGAGACGCGATTCGGTATAGAAAGAACGAAATTATTGAAATAAACCTACGCTCGGTGAAGGTGAAGTTTGGAGATAGAACAATTCCTTCTATCGTGTATCCTCGATTGATGCAGCCTCAGATGTTTCAATTGTTGATTTGAGTATTGAGCGAAAGGTTACACCTATGGGTTCCGTATTGCGGGTCAATCCTACACTACATTAGTACCAATAGGCGGCATAAGGGAAAAAGCACTACACCTAGGAATCAACAACACAAAAACTTTGTTATAAATTCCCCTTTTCCTTATCGGTATCGGGACTAACAAGAATGGTTGGGACAACAAACATCCATCTCGTTTGTACTTTGGATACCCGTATAACCATCAAAGATCGTTGAAGTGACTAATTCCTGGAAATAGAAGGCGTTGAGAACAAAGAAATTGTTGGAGTTACCATTTATATCTAACACTAATATGATTGGTGTTAAGAAAAAACCTCTTGCGGGAAGGCTGGCTAGAGATTTCTTGTAAAAATACTAGTTCCTTTCAGTTCATAATGAGATGAGAATAGTTCAATTTTGAATCTATGGATTATTCCCCTTAGTACTATGCGCAGAAGGGAGGAGCCGTATGAGATGAAAATCTCATGTACGGTTCTGGAACGGAGATTTTTTGAATAGAATGAACGACCGTAACGGATGTTGGCTCAATCCGAAGGAAATTATGCGGAAGCTTTACAGAATTATTATGAAGCTACGCGACCAGAAATTGATCCCTATGATCGAAGTTATATACTCTATAACATAGGCCTTATACACACAAGCAATGGAGAGCATACAAAGGCTTTGGAATATTATTTCCGGGCACTAGAACGAAACCCATTCTTACCACAAGCTTTTAATAATATGGCCGTGATCTGTCATTACGTGCGACTATCTCCACTATAGAAATAAGGAAAAAAAGCAAAGATCAAATTGGCTAGTAAATACTAGAAAAAATAGGCTTTCTACATAATGCATCGTCCAAAGCAACGATTTTTATCAGCTGTAGCAAGGAAAGAGACTTCACGAGAACCAAAATAGGAAGAAAAAAAAATGAGTGCAGCCTATATACTATATTCTATGGATAAAGGATCAAATTGATAGAGAAAGCACCGTAAAGATCAATTAGCGAGCTATTGAGTCGATACAGTTAAGAACTGCTTACTTATGTCATGATATGGGACAAAAGTTAGGAATCAACTTATGTAATAGAGTCGATCCACTAAGGTATTGAGCAGCGGTGTAGCATCAGGTCCCAAAGATAGTAAGTTCTTTTTTCTTATGGAAAAAAGTCTTTTTCAAAGATTCTATATGAATTACATATATGAAACCGAGATAGTTACCTTTCAGAAAATTCTAACGATATTGTGGGGATACCTATGCTTCATTCTTCTGAAGGTGGGAGAAAAGATCAAACTGATTCTGATTATTGATCAAAATTAGGGTTTGAAACTTATGTAATTAACTTCTTCTGGTTAACCCAAGAAAAAATGGGATAGATTTATGAGAAATCTAATTCAGTTAGCATAGGGTAGATTA